TACACAATGACATTTTTTGCAACACTGTAAGAATCAACACGCATCGGAACTCGTTGAAAGCGCTAGTAGAGACTTATCATGGTTTTGGGGTTTGACATGAATCACAGGACTCTTAGGGCGTAGGGGGTAAGGGGGTTTGATCGCGAATAAACCTTGTCACTTGGTTAAGAAGGGGGGCAGTAGTAATGGAAATGTTAAGGTTATATGGCAATGCTTATGCACCTGATATCAGTTATGCAATTCTTCTATCTAAGTTGATGAAGAACTTCACCATTATCCTTGCTAGCAAGGAAATGTTCAACCCTGAGGGTTAGCATTAGGAGGGATTCGTCAAATGCAAAGTGAAAGTGACCGGAGAAAAAAATACCAAATGCCTTTAAAAGAGTGCTAGGCTTGGTGGGTAACGAGTCGATAGTACTCCAACATTAACTTATGTCTTAGCAGTTTCACGTGGGAGGGCTCACCATTCAGATGGACCTGAAATAGGAACCAAATGCCAGGAATAGTTCACCGGGTGTAACCCCCACGGTTTTTGTCCGTGATCTTATCATTCATGATATGCAATTACTCAGTTCCTTGCTAGGTTCTTATTTAGATTTGTTTATTAGTACCTATTTTAGATGAATAACGCATGGAAAATGTGCTCGGGGAAATCATGTGGACTAGCCAACAAATATTCTGTCTTGATTTTAATTCTGATGAAGGGTGATATGGTTAAGTATACCTTGATTCAGTGTATTTCCTGTTTGCCTTTACATATTTTATTGGTGATTATACATATATGTACTATACCATAATATATGTAATATAATGCATATTATGTCATGCCACCTAAACATGTCCATAGTGCGGTCCGGGTACATCCTGCCGGGCGCTGGGCGGACAGAGAATAGTTTAATTTAGAATTCTAGCTTTGGGAGTTAGAGGTGGAAGTTAGAATCTTTCTTCTCTGGGCCCCGGGGAGGATTTTAACCTCCTGTCTCCGGTTTACAAGACCGGTGCTTTAGAGTTAAGCTACCAGGGCAATTTCATTCTAGGGCCTTGTTTTCTACCCACCCCGCTAGAGGAGCAAGGATGAGGAATAAGGCGAAGTAGATTACGGAGGCTACTTGACCGATGATGATAAAGGGGTGCTCGACAGGTATCCCTCCAATTCATGTCAGAATAATAACGTCTGCTACCAGGGTTCAGAAGAGGAATTGGGTCAGGGGTCGAAAGGTAAGGCCCCGTTGTTTGGAAGTGTGCAAGATGGGTACAACTATGAGCACCAGGATGGAGAATAACAGGGCTAGTACTCCTCCGAGTTTATTAGGGATAGACCGAAGAATTGCGTAGGCAAATAGGAAGTATCATTCGGGTTTAATGTGAGGTGGTGTTACCAGGGGGTTAGCAGGCGTGAAGTTTTCTGGGTCTCCTAGAAGATTGGGAGAGAAGAGGGCTAGGGATGTTAGGGCTAGAAGCATGACTGCAAACCCTAGTAAATCTTTGTAAGAAAAGTACGGGTGGAACGAGATTTTGTCAGCGTCTGAGTTGAGTCCTGCGGGGTTGTTAGACCCCGTTTCGTGAAGAAATAGAAGGTGTAAGATGGTGGCCCCTGCAATTACGAATGGAAATAGGAAGTGGAAGGCGAAGAATCGGGTAAGGGTGGCATTATCAACGGAGAAGCCCCCTCAAATTCATTGGACGAGCTCGTTTCCTACGTAGGGTACAGCAGACAGTAGGTTTGTAATGACTGTGGCCCCTCAGAAGGATATTTGTCCTCAGGGAAGGACGTAGCCGACGAAGGCTGTTATTATGACCAGCAACAGTAGGACAACCCCAATGTTTCAGGTTTCTTTGTACAGATAAGAGCCGTAGTAGAGTCCTCGGCCAATATGGGCGTAGATACACATGAAGAAAAAGGACGCTCCATTTGCGTGCACATTTCGAATTAATCATCCGTAATTGACGTCGCGGCAGATGTGTGTAACCGATGAAAAGGCGGTTGCGATATCAGAGGTGTAGTGCATGGCCAGGAATAGTCCTGTTAAGATTTGTGATGCCAAGCAGAGCCCTAGGAGGGATCCGAAGTTTCACCAGATTGAAATGTTAGAGGGAGCTGGGAGATCAACTACTGCGTCGTTGGCGATTTTTAGGAGGGGGTGGGTCTTTCGGAGGCTTGCCATTAAGGGTTTCTGTAGTTGAATTACAACGGTGGGTTTTCAAGTCATTAGTCTCGGTTAAAGCCCGGGTAGAAATTATGTTAAGTACTGTGGGTATCATGTTTTCCGTATTTATTTTGGGGATGGTGGGGGTTGCTTCGAATCCGGCCCCTTACTTTGGGGCTTTTGGTCTGGTGTTGTCTTCGGGGGTCGGATGTGCGATTTTGGCGACATTTGGTTTGCCGTTTCTTGCTTTAACTCTGTTCTTAATTTATTTGGGGGGGATGTTAGTCGTCTTTGGGTACTCGGCTGCTTTGGCGGCCGACCCACATCCCGAGAGTTGGGGGGATCATTCGGTGCTTGAGTATGCGATGTTTTACTTTGGACTGGCAGTGCTGGGGTCTCTATATTTCGGGCTTGGGGCTTATGAGTATAGTGCTGGGGTGCTAAGTAGTGTCAAAGAACTTTTGGTTGTTCGAGCAGACATTGCGGGGGTTGCAATGTTATATTCGTCTGGGGGGATGATAATGTTCTTTTGTGCTTGGGTTTTGCTTTTAGCTCTGTTCGTGGTGCTAGAGCTAACTCGGGGTTTATGCCGGGGGGCCCTGCGGACCCCGTAGCTTAGAGCTGCAAGGCAGGTGAGTCCTAGGGTTATAAGGAATATTGTTAGGAATACTTTAACGCTGCCTCGTTGAGCATCGCTGACAGTAGTTGATATTTTTAGCTGGGCATGGGCAAGTCCCTTTGGTCCGGCTGCTTCAAATCATGCTTGGTCTACTAGCTGGTTGGCTATCGCCTGCCCCAGGGTAAGGCTTATCTTAGGGCTTAGGCGGTGGACGACTATTGGAAAATAGCCTAGTATATTAGAGAAGTTGTGGAGTTTAATGTTAGGTGTTGGTTTAAGCTGTTTGGATGTCAGAGAGGTCAGTTCAATGGCTGTTAGAAGGCCGGTGACTGTGACGGCTAGAGCTGCCAACTTCAGGAGGGGAGGTATTGTCATGATAGGGGTTTTTGTGGGGAGAGCGTTTGAGGTAATAATTAGTCCTGCTACAATGCTGCCTCAGGCTAGGCGTTTGATGGGGTTAATAACTGCTGGATCATTTTCGTTAATGGGAGACAGGGGGAGAAATCGAGGAGTTCCTATGGTGACAAAGTAGACTACTCGGAAACTGTATACCGCAGTAAAGGAGGTCGCAATTAGTGTTAGGGCAAGGGCTCAGGCGTTTAGGTAAGAGGTGTTTAGGGCTTCGATAATGGCATCTTTTGAGAAAAAGCCTGCCAAGAAGGGGGTCCCCGTGAGGGCTAGGCTGCCGATTGTTAGGCAGGCTGAGGTGAGTGGCGCTAGGTTGTTCATTCCGCCTATTTTCCGAATGTCTTGCTCATCATTAAGGCTGTGGATAATGGACCCAGAGCAGAGAAATAATATGGCTTTGAAGAAGGCGTGTGTGCAAATGTGGAAGAAGGCTAATTGGGGTTGATCAAGCCCGATAGTGACTATTATTAGTCCCAGCTGACTGGATGTGGAGAATGCTACAATTTTCTTGATATCGTTTTGAGTGAGGGCACAGGTGGCAGTGAATAGGGTAGTAAGGGCACCTAGGCATAGGCAGATAGTCAGAGCTGTCTGATTGTTGTGGGTGAGGGGGTGAAGGCGGATGAGGAGGAAGATTCCAGCTACGACCATGGTACTTGAATGAAGTAGGGCGGAGACTGGTGTGGGGCCCTCTATCGCGGAGGGTAATCACGGGTGGAGCCCGAATTGTGCCGATTTTCCCGTCGCAGCAGTGATTAGGCCCAGTAGGGGGAGAGTTGTGTCTGTATCATGTGACAAGGAAAAGATTTGTTGTAAATCCCAGGAGTTTAAGGTTGTTGCAAACCAGGCCATGGTCATAATTAGTCCAATGTCCCCTACTCGGTTATATAGGATGGCCTGGAGTGCAGCAGTGTTCGCGTCAGCCCGCCCTTGTCACCAGCCAATAAGGAGGAACGACATAATTCCTACGCCTTCCCAGCCAATAAATAATTGAAATATATTATTGGCTGTGACGAGGACAATCATGGCAATAAGAAATATTAATAGGTACTTGAAGAATCGATTCATGTGCGGGTCAGTGTGTATATATCATGAGGCAAATTCAAGGATGGACCATGTTACGTACAGGGCGATGGGGGTGAAAATGATTGAGTAGGAGTCGAATTTCAGGCTGATGTTAATGTTAAAGGTGGATGTGTTTATTCAGTGCCAAGTGGTGATAATCGTCTCTGTTCCCTGATCTAAGAAAATAAATAGTGGAAGGAGACTGACGATGAAGGCCGTGCTAACCGCGGTTTTTACGTGGGTGGTGGCTCAAGTAGGGGACTTGGGCATGGGACTAACTGTTGTAATAAGAGGGTAGGTTAGTAGGGCTAGAATTAGTGTCAGTGAGGAGGTTAGAACTAGGGGCATTTGCATAGCCTCTGCTTGGATTTGCACCAAGGGTTTTTGGTTCCTAAGACCAACGGATTGCTGCTATCCTTCAGAGGCCGAGTGAGCCGCAGACTCTAACTGCGGGGGCAGGGATTAGCAGTCTCTGTTGCTACTAGCCTCTCTCGGCGGGTAAGGAGATTCGAACTCTTATTCCAGGAATCACAATCCTGTGTTTTCATTAAACTATACCAGCAGTAAAATCACCCTCATATGAATTCTGGCTTTAGGGTGAGTAGTAAGACAGGAATAAGGTGGAGGGCAATCAAAAGGTGCTCCCGTGTGTGGTAAGGGGTTAGTCCAATAAGGTGGGCTGGTGTTGGGCCCCGCTGGGTAATTAGGAATATGTAGAGGGAGTATCCGGCTGTGATTAGTGTTCCGAGGCCCGTGGAAATTAGGGTCCAGGGGGATCAATTGAATATGGTTGTAATAATTATAATCTCACCTATTAAATTGGGGAGTGGGGGAAGTGCAAGGTTGGCCAGGTTAGCAATAAATCACCAGGTGGCCGTGAGAGGTAGAAGCATTTGTAGGCCTCGGGATAGAAGGAGAGTTCGGCTATGCGTACGCTCGTAGGTCGTGTTCGCTAAACAGAAGAGGGCTGAGGATACTAGGCCGTGGGCGACTATTAAGGTAATTGCCCCAGTTAGGCCCCAGGGGGTCTGGATTAGAATTCCCGCGGCCACTAGGCCTATGTGGCTCACTGATGAATAGGCGATTAGTGATTTAAGATCTGTTTGGCGTAAGCAGATTGACCCAGTTATGATGATTCCTCATAGGGCGAGCACAATGAAGGGGTATGCTATTTCCTTGGTTAGGGGATCAAGGATCGATGATATTCGAATCATTCCATAGCCGCCTAGTTTTAGTAAAACTGCGGCTAGGACCATTGACCCTGCAATTGGAGCCTCTACGTGCGCTTTAGGGAGTCACAGGTGAACTCCGTACAAGGGTATTTTTACCAAGAAGGCTACTAGACAGCCGGCCCATCAGATTTTGTCGCCTCAGGAGGATAGGGTTAGTGGTTGACTGAAATTGAGTGTAATTATTGAAAGGCTTCCTAGTGAGTTTTGTAAAATCAAGAGGGCAATCAATAGGGGGAGGGACCCCGCTAAGGTATAGAATAAAAAGTAGATACCTGCGTTTAATCGCTCCGCCTGGTTACCCCATCGGGTAATGAGAATTAAGGTTGGGATTAACGTTGCTTCAAATATGACATAAAACATAGAGATCTCTGTGGCCCCGAATGCAAGAATAAGAAAGGTCTGAAGGGAGGCGAGTAAGCTAATAAATACTCGTTGTCGGGGAAGGGGTTCATAGCGGGTGTGGTTTTGGCTGGCTAGAATTATTAGAGGGAGAAGTCAGCAGGTTAAAACAAGTAGCGGGGAAGAGAGGGGATCCATTGCTATGTATGGCCCAGAGAAAGCCCAACCCGTCTCTGAGGGTCAGTTGAGCCAAGTAAGACTGATAGCGGCAATGATGAGGCTGTGGGTTACTGCAGCGGTTCATAGTCATTTTTTTGGGGTAGTCCAAATTATGGGGAATAGCATCAAGGTTGGGATAAGAACTTTTAGCATTGCAGGAGATTTAGAGCTTGCAGTCGGTCTGTGCCGTGGGTTCGTGCCGTGGCTACCAGGAGCGCTAGTCCCGTGCTGGCCTCACAGGCGGATAAGGCAAGAAGTAGTATTGGTGCTGCCGAGAAGCTAGTAGATTCCGTTTGGAGCGTTCACAGCGATAGGGCCACGAATAGCGATAGTATCATCCCTTCTAGGCACAAGAGGGCGGACAGGAGATGGGTGCGGTGGAATGCAAGGCCTATAAGGCCGAGGACGAATGCTGTAGAAAAGCTGAAATGTATTGGCGTCATAAGGGGATTATGGACTTTAACCATAATTGTTTGAGCCGAAATCAAAAGTCTTTATTAGACTAATCCCCTATTCAGCTCACTCAAGTCCTCCTTGTGTTCACTCGTAGACAAGTCCTAGTGTGAGGAGGACGAGGATGGCGGCGGCTCATGAGATTGTGATTAGTGGGTTGAGTAGTTGATTGCCTCAGGGTAGAGGGAGTAGTAGGGCAATTTCCAGGTCAAACAGTAGAAATAGGATTGCCACAAGGAAAAATCGTAGTGAAAAGGGGAGTCGGGCAGACCCTAGGGGGTCAAACCCGCATTCGTAGGGGGAGAGCTTTTCTGCGTCAGGGTTTATTTGTGGTAGTCAGAAAGACACTACCACTAGGATAATGGATAAAAGGGAGGTAATTATCAAAATTGTTATGATTAGGCTCATTATCTTTCCTTGGGGTTTAACCAAGATTAGGTGGTTGGAAGCCATCTGTAGTGTCGTTATACTAGAAAGATTATGAGCCTCATCAATAGATAGAGACATAGAGGAATAATCAGACTACATCTACGAAGTGTCAGTATCAGGCGGCTGCCTCAAACCCGAAATGGTGGCTAGAGGTGAAGTGATAAAGTACTTGACGGAGAAGACAGACAGTCAGAAATGTAGATCCAATAATGACGTGTAGGCCATGAAATCCTGTAGCTACAAAGAAGGTAGACCCATAAATGCCGTCCGCAATGGTGAAGGGTGCTTCATAATATTCTAAGGCTTGGAGCAGGGTGAAGTAAAAGCCTAGCAGGATTGTTAGAGTGAGAGATTGGATTGCTTGTTTTCGCTCTCCTTCTATCAGACTGTGGTGGGCCCATGTGACGGTAACACCGGAGGCTAGGAGAACAGCTGTGTTAAGAAGTGGTACTTCAAATGGGTCCAAAGTAGTAATACCTGTTGGAGGTCAGCATCCTCCTAGTTCAGGGGTGGGAGCGAGGCTAGAGTGATAGAAGGCCCAGAAAAATCCTGCAAAGAAGAACACTTCCGAAGTAATAAACAAGATTATTCCGTATCGAAGCCCCTTCTGTACGGGGGGGGTGTGGTGTCCTTGAAAGGTCCCCTCTCGGACGATGTCTCGTCATCATTGATATATAGTCAAGATTGTTAAAATAAGTCCTAGTGTTATTAGGGTGACTGAGTGGAAGTGGAATCAAATTGCAGTGCCGGAGGTTAGCAGGAGGGCGCCAACTGCTCCGGTGAGCGGTCATGGGCTTGGGTCTACCATATGGAATGCGTGTGCTTGGTGGGCCATTAGACGTTTTCTTGTAGGTATAGACTTAATAAAAGAACGAATACGTATGCCTGAATCATTGCCACAGCTACTTCTAGAAGGGTTAGTAGAAGAAGAATTAGATACGATATTAGGGCGACAGTTGGTATCATAGAGAGGAGTCCGTACACGCCTATAGAAATTAAATGAATAAGAAGGTGTCCCGCTGTGAGGTTAGCAGTTAGTCGTACCCCCAGGGCAAGAGGTCGGATAAATAGGCTGATTGTCTCGATCACAATGAGAATTGGGATAAGCGGGGCCGGTGTTCCTTCGGGCAGGAGGTGTCCTAGGGCTGCGGTTGGTTGGTTACGTATTCCAATGACTACTGTAGCAAGTCATAGTGGAACAGCGAATCCAAGGTTTATTGAGAGCTGAGTAGTCGGCGTAAACGTGTAGGGGAGAAGTCCTAGTATATTAATAGAGATTAGGAACAGTATTAGGGACGCAAGGATTATAGCTCATTTATGCCCCCCTAGGTTTAGAGGGGTGAGTAGTTGGTGGGTAAAGCGGTTGATAAATCATTCTTGGAGGACTAACAATCGAGAGTTTCGTCACCGGGAGGTGATAGTAGGAAGAAGAGTTCATGGGAGTGCGACTGCTAAAGCGATAAGTGGGATTCCTAGAAGTGTTGGGCTGAGAAATTGGTCGAAGAGGCTTAATATCATGGTCAGTTTCAAGATCCGGGTATAGTTTTTTCGGCTGCCCCGGGCGTCGGCTCATTATTAAATACTAGGGCTAATACTTTTTGTGGAACTATAGTCAGGAAAATAAATCAGGAGAAGACGAGGATTGCAAACCAGGGGGCGGGGTTAAGTTGGGGCATGTCACTAGAGGTGGTTGGGGACCACCAATCTTCAGCTTAAAAGGCTAACGCTCGGCCCGATTTAGCTTTCTAGTGAGGCGTCTTCAAGTATTAGTGAGGATCAGTTCTCGAAGTGTTCTAGGGGGACGGCTTCTACCACAATCGGTATGAAACTATGGTTAGCTCCGCAGATTTCAGAACATTGCCCATAAAAAACCCCGGGGCGGGAGGCAATGAAAGCAGTTTGATTAAGTCGCCCTGGCACTGCATCTATTTTAATTCCCAGAGAGGGCACGGCCCAGGAGTGGAGCACGTCTTCTGCTGAGACAAGGACTCGAATTGGAGATTCCATTGGGACTACCATTCGGTGGTCTGTTTCCAAGAGGCGGAATTGTCCTGGAGCAAGGTCTTGAGTAGGGATTATATACGAGTCGAAGCCCAGGTCTTCGTAGTCTGTGTATTCGTAGCTTCAGTATCATTGGTGGCCTATAGCTTTGATCGTTAGGTGAGGGTCATTGATCTCATCTATTAGGTAGAGAATTCGCAGTGAAGGCAGTGCGAGCACAATCAAAATGATGGCCGGCAGGATGGTTCAGACAATCTCGACTTCTTGTGAGTCTAAAATGTATTTATCAGTGAGCTTGGTTGTTACCAATAGAAGCATAATGTAAAGGACAAACATACTGATTAATGCGACAATTATCAGGGCGTGGTCGTGGAAGTGTAGGAGTTCTTCTATTACAGGGGAGGCCGCGTCTTGCAATCCTAATTGTGAGGGATGTGCCATTAAGCTCTGAGTTGAGCCACGTGGGGATTTAACCCACAATTTTGCCTTGACAAAGCAAAGTAATGGTTTTACTAGCGTCTCATTTAAGGAAGTGGCAGAGTGGCCATGCAGTTGGCTTGAAACCATCTTACGGGGGTTCAATTCCTCCCTTTCTCGTTATTTTGTTTGCACTTGGACGAAGGCTGGTTCTTCAAAGGTGTGATAGGGGGGAGGGCAGCCGTGGAGCCATTCTACATTCGTCGTGGTGAGTTCTACTGATGCGACCTCTCGTTGCGACGTGAAGGCTTCCCATAAGATGAACAGAAACATAATAACGGCCACGAGGGACACTAGTGATCCGATTGAGGACACTGTGTTTCAGAGGGTGTAGGCATCGGGGTAGTCGGAGTACCGTCGGGGTATTCCTGCCAGGCCGAGAAAGTGCTGGGGGAAGAAAGTCATGTTAACTCCGGCAAATATGACTCCAAAGTGGATTTTTGATCAAGTGCTATGAAGAGTGTACCCAGTGAATAGCGGAAATCAGTGCACAAACCCGGCTATAATGGCAAATACGGCGCCCATTGATAGAACATAGTGAAAGTGTGCTACTACATAGTATGTGTCGTGTAAGACAATGTCCAAGGAGGAGTTAGATAGGACAATACCGGTTAGGCCGCCTACTGTGAATAGAAAGATAAACCCCAGGGCCCAAAGGAAGGGGGCCTCTCATTTAATTGACCCCCCGTGTAGTGTAGCGAGTCAGCTGAATACCTTAACTCCAGTGGGGATAGCGATGATTATTGTTGCTGAGGTAAAGTAGGCTCGGGTGTCGACATCCATCCCCACCGTAAACATATGATGGGCCCACACAATGAACCCTAAAAGGCCAATAGATAACATTGCTCAGACCATTCCTATGTACCCGAAGGGTTCTTTTTTCCCGGCGTAGTAGGCTACAATGTGGGAGATTATCCCGAATCCGGGGAGGATAAGGATGTATACTTCGGGGTGCCCGAAGAATCAGAAGAGGTGTTGGTAGAGAATTGGGTCTCCGCCTCCTGCAGGGTCAAAGAATGTAGTATTTAGGTTGCGATCTGTCAGTAGCATAGTGATTCCAGCGGCCAGGACAGGGAGAGAAAGCAGAAGGAGAACGGCGGTCACTAGAACGGCTCAGACAAATAGTGGCGTCTGATATTGTGAAATGGCAGGGGGTTTTATGTTAATAATTGTGGTAATAAAGTTGATTGCCCCAAGGATAGATGAGATACCTGCTAGGTGTAGAGAAAAAATAGTCAAATCAACAGATGCTCCTGCATGGGCCAAGTTGCCGGACAAGGGGGGGTACACCGTCCATCCCGTACCAGCCCCAGCCTCTACCCCCGAGGAGGAGAGCAGGAGAAGGAATGAGGGTGGGAGGAGCCAGAAGCTTATGTTATTTATTCGGGGGAATGCTATGTCGGGTGCTCCAATTATTAGAGGGACTAGCCAGTTTCCAAACCCTCCAATTAGGATCGGCATCACTATGAAGAAAATCATCACGAAGGCGTGTGCCGTGACGATAACATTGTAGATTTGATCGTCTCCGAGAAGAGAACCGGGTTGACTCAGTTCTGCCCGGATTAGAAGGCTCAAGGCAGTGCCGACCATTCCCGCTCAGGCACCAAATACCAGATAAAGGGTACCAATGTCTTTATGGTTTGTTGAGAAGAATCAACGTGTGATTGCCACAGGTAGGATGGCCGAGGGCATAGGCGGCGGATTGTAGCTCCGAGCACAGAGGTTCAAGTCCTCTTCTTGCCAGAGCTCTGTGGTGAAGTTCATGTCAGGTTGCAAACCTGAAGACGTAGAGTAGTGTCTACCGGGGCTTTCCCCGCCTTTCGTCCCTGGACGGCGGGGAGTAGGTGGATGCCCGCTGGTTTGGGCGCTTAGCTGTTAACTAAAATTTTGTAGGATCGAGGCCTTCCCACCTAGAAAGGCCTTAGCTTAATTAAAGTGTCTGGGTTGCATCCAGAAGATGTGAGGTAGAGTCTTGCAGGTCTTATTCAAGGACTAGGAGATTTTCACTCCTGCTCGGAGCTTTGAAGGCTCATGGTCTATGTGCTATCCTAAGTCCTTAGTTAATCAGGGCAACAATTGAGGGGGCGAGGGGGAGGAGGCAGGTTGCTATTACGGTTGCTGCACATAGCAGGAGGGTGGGCCGCTTGCTCGTTGGGACTCGCCATGATGTGTGGGCGTGGGAGGCCTGGGGGAAAAGGGTTATCGTTATAATGTACGCAATCCGCAGGTAGTAAAATAGGCCAAGGAGAGCTGCTAGGGCGATGAGAACAGCTGTTGTGTGAAACTCTTGGTTAACGAGCTCCTGAAGAATAAGTCATTTAGGCATGAATCCTGTGAGGGGGGGAAGTCCCCCTAGGGAGAGGAGTGTTAGGCAGGTTAGTGCGCTGAGGGCCGGCGTCTTGCTTCAGGCTAAGGTCAGGGTTGTGATCTTAGTTGATCCCACCTTGTCCAGTGTTAAAAACATTGCTGTCGTCATAATAATGTACATCGCCAGTGCTAGAAGAGTCATTTGAGGTGCCATTTGTGCTACTAGGATCATCCAACCTAAGTGGGCGATTGAAGAGTATGCAAGGATCTTTCGGAGCTGGGTTTGGTTAAGGCCCCCTCATCCTCCAACTAGGGTTGAAAGCAGGGCTAGGGCTGTAAGCAGGTGGGGGTGGGTGTTGTGCGCCACTTGTAAGATGAGGGCGAATGGGGCAAGTTTCTGTCATGTGGATAATACTAGGCCTGTGCTTAGCGTAACTCCTTGGATAACTTCGGGGAGTCAGAAGTGTACAGGTGCTAGGCCAATCTTTAGTGCTAGTCCCATCGTCACGGCGGTGGAGGCAATTGGGTGTGAGATATGGGAGATTTCCCACTGGCCGGATATTCATGCATTTGATATGCTGGCGAATAAGATTATAGCGGCCGCCGTGGCCTGGGCCAGGAAGTATTTGGTGGTAGCTTCAATGGCCCGCGGGTGGTGTTGGCGGGCCATGAGAGGTACGACGGCTAGGGTATTAATCTCTAGGCCTATTCATGCCAGGAGTCAGTGTGAGCTGGCAAAAGTTAGAGTGGTCCCTAGTCCTAGGCTAAATGCGACTATGATGAACACGTATGGACTCATTAGCAGAGGAAGGACTTTAACCAACATGTTCGGGGTATGGGCCCGAAAGCTTATTTAGCTGACTCTACTAGGAAGTGGTGTAGTGGAAGCACTCAGAGTTTTGATCTCTGGGGGATGGGTTCGAGTCCCTTCTTTCTAAGGAGCTGGGGGGGGTTTAACCCCCTTAGGTCACTCTATCAAAGTGTCCCTTGGACGTTCAGGCACAGCTCCGAGCATTAGAGTTGGGGGGGCAGGCCCGCGGTGCCTACTGGGAGGGCAATGTGTCAGAGGACTAGGGCAAGTGTGAGGGGAAGAAAGTTTTTTCATACCAGATGCATCAGCTGGTCATAGCGGAAGCGTGGGTAGGAGGCTCGGACTCAGAGGAATATGCCCGACAGGAGAGCAGCTTTGGTTATGATGCTTACTGTGGTTAGTTCTGGCAGGGAGGGGATGTGTGAGGCGCCCATGAATAGGATGGCGGATAGCGTGTTTATAAATAAGATATTAGCGTATTCAGCAAGGAAAAATAGTGCGAAAGGTCCTCCTGCATATTCTACATTGAACCCTGAAACTAGCTCTGATTCTCCCTCAGTGAGGTCAAAAGGTGCACGGTTGGTCTCTGCTAGGGTAGACACATATCATATTGCTGCAAGGGGCCAAGCGGGGGCTAGGAGCCAGATTCCTTCTTGGGTTGTGCTAAATATAGACAGGGTGAATCCTCCAGCGAACACGACTGTGCAAAGAAGAATAAGTCCGAGGGCCACTTCATAGGAGATAGTTTGGGCTACTGCCCGCAGAGCCCCAATTAGTGCGTATTTGGAGTTAGATGCTCATCCTGATCCTAGAATAGAGTAGACAGCCAAGCTAGACATGGCCAGGATAAATAGCATGCTTAGGCTTATGTCCGTGACAGGATGCGGGAGGGGTAAAGGGGCTCATAGTGTTAGAGCTAGTGTCAGGGCCAGCGTGGGAGTTGCCAGGAATAGGAAGGGGGAAGAGGTGGAGGGCCGGACTGGTTCCTTAATAAATAGTTTTACTCCATCCGCGATTGGTTGAAGCAGGCCATATGGTCCTACTACGTTAGGCCCTTTTCGGAGTTGCATGTAGCCTAGCACTTTTCGTTCGACTAGGGTCAGAAAGGCCACCGCAAGAAGAACTGGGACGATATAGACGAGGGGGTTTACAATGTGGACTAAGAGGGTGTGCAGCATAGCTAGAGAGGGGACTTGAACCCCTGGTAGGGAAGGCTTAGGTTTCCTGCATTTACCAGGCTCTGCCACTCTAGCGAGCCCTTATCTGGGGCTAGAGAAGGGTTAGCTCTCCTTCCTCCGTTTTAGTTGTCTTCATCGGATTGGAGGGAGGCGTGCCTGGGGGCATGGGCCTCGCCATCCCGGTCCTTTCGTACTAGGAAGGGCGGCGTCACAGATAGAAACTGACCTGGATTGCTCCGGTCTGAACTCAGATCACGTAGGACTTTAATCGTTGAACAAACGAACCCTTAATAGCGGCTGCACCATCAGGATGTCCTGATCCAACATCGAGGTCGTAAACCCTCTCGTCGATATGGACTCTGAGAGAGGATTGCGCTGTTATCCCTAGGGTAACTCGGTTCGTTGATCGGCGATGGGCCGGATCATTTCGGTCAAATGTTTTGCTACTTAGAGCTGTAGCTCTTGGTTTAGGGTTTCCCCTGTTCCTCTCGGAGGCTTTATTTTCCTCCGCGGTCGCCCCAACCGAAGACGTTCATGCCAGAGCCACCTTGTTTGGAGCCCTGTCAGCAGGGCTGCTTCTGGTGGTTGGTGGGTGTCTAAAGCTCCATAGGGTCTTCTCGTCTTGTGCACTTATGCCCGCTTCTGCACGGGCAGATCAGTTTCATTGACTGGAAAAAAGAGACAGTTAGACCCTCGTTGTGCCATTCATACAGGTCTCCATTTAAAAGACAATTGATTGCGCTACCTTTGCACGGTTAGGATACCGCGGCCGTTAAACTTTTGGTCACAGGGCAGGCGGGACCTCCTATAGGCTGATGTGGGCAGGAGGCGATGTTTTTGGTAAACAGGCGGGGCCTGGGTTTGCCGAGTTCCTTTTCATTCCTTAAGTCTTTCCTTACTTGCACTCCTGTGTAGGGTAAACGATCTGGCTTGCGTGGTTTTCTTGGCCTGATGTGGCGGTGGTGCATGGGCCTCTGCTGTTGGGTTCGTTAATTGTCGATGGATGGTCCGGTTCGACTTACACGTGTGCGGGGAGAAGTTCTTTCTTCTTATTACTTGTTCTAGCATGGTCTCTCCCATGAGGGCATGGGGAGGCTTGGTACTTATGAGGGGCATCAGAGGTATATTAATAGAATAATGGGCTTAATTTGGCTTGAGCTTTAACGCTTTCTGTCCAGGTGGCTGCTTTTAGGCCCACTGAAACCTGTGGCCTTGATTTAATGTATTCTTTAGCCTCCTGTGAAGGTTGTGTCCTCTGTTAAGGGAGCTGTACCTCCCTCAACTAACTTCCGTGGGTATCCTCTTACCTTGTTCGAGTAGGGTCGTGGGGGGAGGGTGCTTAGCGGAGCTGAACTTCTATCCATTTCCCAGGCAACCAGCTATAACCTGACTCGGTAGGTCTTTCACCTCTACTCGGGGATCTTCCCACTCTTTTGCCACAGAGACGGGTTGGCCCTACGTTAGGCTGTCCCGGAGTAGCTCGTCCGGTTTCGGGGGTTCAAACTAGAGAACTCTTTGCCTGATGTTACTGGCTAGATCATGATGCAAAAGGTACGAGGTTTGGTCTCTGCTTTCATTCACTTTAGTGCGCTGTTTCATCTCTCTTTCAGTTTTCCCTTGCGGTACTTTGTCTATGGCTCCGTTAGTCCTTTCCGTCGCCCGTACTGGGGTGGTAGAATGGTTTAGTCAGTGCGGTTATCCTGTGTTAGGTCGGCTAATGTTGTCAACTCTATCCTTGTGGTCGAGCTAGCTGTTTAGTTCAGGGCGATCCAACTTGCATGGATGTTCTCTCGGTGTAAGTGAGGCGCTTCACTGTCTCAGCCACGCCCTGATTGTTCCAAGTGCACCTTCCGGTACACTTACCATGTTACGACTTGCCTCCCCTTGCGGTTATCGTTGTGTTAAGTACTGGGCATAGAATACTGTTGGGGAGAGTGACGGGCGGTGTGTGCGCGCTTCAGAGCCAACTTCAGGAAAGCTCTCTGCTCTTTCCTTACTGCTAAATCCGCCTTCGGGCCACCTATTTCAGGTGGCCTTCCGTGAGTGATCTGTATCAGATAATGTAGCCCATCTCTTTCTACTTCATACGCTACACCTCGACCTGACGTTTTGGGTGTTGCCCATTTCGCTTACTGTGGTGCCTTCACAGGGTAAGCTGGCGACGGCGGTATATAGGCGGGGAAAGCAAGGAGTAGTGAGGTCAAACGGGGGTTATCGGTTCTAGAACAGGCTCCTCTAGGGGGGTCTGAAGCACCGCCAAGTCCTTTGGGTTTTAAGCTAGCGCTCGTAGTCCCCAGGCGGATGTCTATTGTAAAAAAACATCTGAGTTTACGGCAAGGCATAGTGGGGTATCTAATCCCAGTTTGTGGCCTAGCTGTCGTGGGTTCTGGTGGGGTAAGATAAAGCTACTTTCGTGTTAGGGATTCGGGTCACCAAGTACGTATAACGGCTTAGGGGGCCTTCAGCTTTAGTATTGTATTTCCCGTAACCACTCTTTACGCCGGATTTAATCAGTTTGGGTCTCTCGTATAACCGCGGTGGCTGGCACGAGTTTTACCGGCCCTCTTAGCCCTGACTAAGTCAAGTTTGCACTCATGGCTTAATGTCTATCACTGCTGAATTCCCTTGGGGGTGTGGCTAAGCAAGGCGTCTTGGGCTAAAAATGTTGTGCCTGATGCCAGCTCCTCGTCTCCGGGCGGGAGAGTTGAGGGCATTCTCACGGGGGCGGGGAGACTTGCATGTGTAAACCGGGCTAGAACTGATAGTAAAGTCAGGACCAAACCTTTGTGCTTGCGGGGCTTGTTCACGGCCCATCTTAACATCTTCAGTGTTATGCTTTGGTTAAGCTACGCCAAC